TCTCGATATGAGCGTTCTATATCGAACAAAAAATTTCAACTAGTCCTTCATTTGAAATTTCAAATGACGATAGTAGTAGAAAGAATACCATGCTATGTTTGGACTTCAAAGGTTTCACTTTAACCATATAATTAGTCCCGCATTATTGGTTGATTGAGAATCAAAGCGGATTTACCAATGAATTACGAAATGCTACGTTTCTTAAATATTTAAAATATCATTTTTTATGAATTGATAAGATTCAATCAATTTCAAAATTCATAAGTAATTCGCGAGATCATGCATCTTTTACTTTAATTTTCTTTTTTACTAGTTAAAATGAAAATAATGAAAAAAAAGTGCAGCTGGACCGGTCCAGCCTATTCTTGAAATAAACAACTCGCACACACTCCCTTTCCAAAAAAGATCAATACACCAAATACTACACTTAGATTTATTGGATTTGTTGCTAAAATATCGGTATTAAACCCGAAACTCCCGGCCAGCGGCCATTGGCCCAAGGAAAGGCAAGAATCGGTTAGATTTTTCATACAATCCCCTTTCTTTTACAGATAGATAAAAAAACAAGAATAGAGTTTCTTTTTTGTATCACTTCCCTTATATCTACTTCTATATATTCTTATATTCGATTTATATGAATTTCTTATATCTATAGAATTGATTTCGAAATGGATTTTTTTTCAAAAAAAAATTCCTAATCCTAATGAAAATAATACTTATTAGAATTTTAGAATTAGCTATCAAATTTCAAGTTTCATATCAATTTCGGAATATTTCGTTTGTTGGAAGACTCCAACAGTTTCAATTTCTAAGAACGGGAAGGAAGAAAGCGGATCGGTATGCTAATTACTCATCCTTAAATCTTTCCTTCCCGGGCAGGGATTAGTGTCCCCCATTCTAAATTGTAGAAGTGAATTATTGATATAATTCAAAAAAGCAAGGAGCAAGTATAAGTCCTGACTAAAATAAATTAAGACAAAAAAACATAAGTCAAAATTTTCTATATCTATATATTTGTGATTGTTTAAGTGTTTAAGACAAGATTAAACAAAAGGATTCGCAAATAACAGCGCTAAAGCGACAACCAATCCATAAATTGTTAATGCTTCCATAAAAGCCAGACTAAGCAATAAAGTACCTCGTATTTTTCCCTCCGCCTCGGGCTGTCTTGCGATCCCCTCTACAGCTTGGCCCGCAGCAGTCCCTTGGCCAACCCCAGGTCCAATAGAAGCAAGTCCGACAGCTAACCCAGCAGCAATAACAGAAGCGGCAGAAATCAGTGGATTCATGATAAGTTAAATTCCTCACAAAAAAAAAATGGTTAATGATACAATCATTCAATGAATTATAGATGAATTATTCCATCACGCAGTTTCATCCAAACAGAGTAACTAAAAACTCCAAATTGAAGTAATAGAATAATATTATTGAATCATCAGAACCGATTCTCTATCGCTTTTTGAAGTTGAATTCTTAGGAATCCAAAACCAAAGACGTCTATTGGAATCCCTATTGAAATTCATAGTATTAGGGTATTAGATATTTTTTAGGTCATATATAACTATTCAATATCTAATATCCCATATACATGTGTTTCTTCCAGAATGTAAACCAACTTATTTTGATCTTAGATCCATTAGAATTCTTTTTGAACGGGAAAAACTCCCTAGCTGAATTCGATAATAGTTGGATTCTAGGCATTCAAGATAGACAATTTTGAACTGGCTAATTTATTTTTTTGAATCGCGTTTTTTAATTCTTCTCTTTCTTTATGATTATTCCGCATGGATCGAATTTACATAGAAAAATAGAAAAATTGGTTAAGGCGAATCATTTCATAGAAATTTTCATTAGCATTTTATTCTATTTTCTTTTCTTTCTTAATTTTTTATTCTTCTTGTTTATTAAATTGTTTTTTATTAAATATTTTATATTTATTTATAATTTATTAAAATATTCTTATATTCTTTTAGTTATAGAAAATAAAATAATACATCCAAACAGGACATTTATTTTAGGAAACCGATCCTTTCGATCTCTTTCGTTTTTTTTTAGAATCCCCCCTAACTATTTTGAGTGGAATCTTTTTTCCTATTACGGTATATTATAACTGCCTTATTAGTTATCCCTTATTAGTTATCTATTTTGATGTTCTCCAAGTAGATTATCTTGAATTCCGCTATTATTTTGGTCTCAATTCAAAAAACAACTATTTGTAAGTGAAGTCAATGATGACCCTCCATGGATTCTCCTATATAAGCGGCGGCTAAAGTTGCAAAAATAAGAGCTTGAATACCACTTGTAAATAATCCAAGGAACATGACAGGTATAGGAACTACTGAAGGTACTAAAGAAACAAGAACAACAACTACTAATTCATCGGCTAAAATATTTCCGAAAAGTCGAAAACTAAGTGATAAGGGTTTTGTAAAATCTTCCAAGATGTTAATGGGTAAAAGGATTGGAGTAGGTTGAATGTATTTACTGAAATAACCTAATCCTTTTTTGCTAAGACCCGCATAGAAATAGGCTACTGAGGTGAGTAAAGCTAAAGCAACAGTAGTATTTATATCATTCGTGGGTGCGGCTAACTCTCCATGGGGTAACTGTATGATTTTCCATGGTAAAAGAGCCCCTGACCAATTACAAACAAAAATAAATAGGAACATAGTTCCTATAAAAGGAACCCATGGACCATATTCTTCTCCAATCTGGGTTTGGCTCACGTCTCGAATGAATTCAAGGACATATTCGAAGAAATTCTGCCCGTCATTCGGAATGGTTTGTGGATTCCGAACAGCTATACTGGCTGAAACTAATAAGATAGCAATTACAACCCAAGAAGTAATAAGTACTTGGCCATGGACTTGAAAACCTCCTATTTGCCAATAGAAATGTTGGCCTACTTCTACACCCGATATTTCGTATAACACTTTTAGTGTGTTGGTGGAACATGATAGAACATTCATATTATCCTCTGACAGAAATTGAAATTCCAGGAAATTATTTTAATTCAACCATCTCTTTTTCGACTTGCTTATTTGAATTTTTTGATACGAACTAATAACATAATATCCCCACTCATTTTTATCTCATTTATATAATCTAATCAAATTCGAGAATAGTAAACGATTCCATAAATTTCAGGAGTTCAAAAAAAAATTTCTATCTTATTATTAATTACGTATTTCGTATATAGTTAGAACGACCCTCACAAATTGCGAATACTAATTTATTAAGAATTAATCGGATTGAAGCTATAGCGTCATCATTTGCTGGAATTGAAATATCTGCAAGGTCGGGATCACAATTTGTATCGATTAAGCAAATTGTTGGAATTCCCAAAGTGATACATTCTCGAAGAGCTGTATATTCTTCTTGCTGATCAACGATAATTATAATATCGGGTAACCCCGTCATATATTTAATCCCGCCCAGATATGTTTGCAAGTGGGATAATTGTCTCTTGAACATAGCTGCGTCTCTTTTTTTTGGAAGACAGTATAATTTCCCCGTCTTTTGCTCGATTTTCAAGTCCCTGAACTTATGAAGTCTAGTTTCTGTAGTGAACCAATTGGTTAACATGCCGCCGAGCCATTTTTTATTAACATAATGACACCGAGCCCTTATTGCAGCCCGCACTACTGAATTGGCTGCTTTAGTTTTTGTACCAACAATTAAAAACTCTTTTCCCTTACTTGCTGCATCAAAAACTAAATCACAAGCTTCTGATAAAAAACGAGCAGTTTTAGTAAGATTTGTGATATGAATACCTTTACGCTTGGTAGAAATATAAGGCGACATCCTCGGATTCCATTTCCTAGTCCCATGACCAAAATGAACTCCTGCTTCCATCATCTCTTCCAAATTTATGTTCCAATATCTTCTTGTCATTTCTTCCCACACTTCCTCTTTCTTTTTTGTTTAAAAAAAAGTGACGAGGTTGTCTTGAACTAACCAATTGTTCCGACGGAACCTTTTCTTCTACCGTGGATTGGACGTATCGATGTCAATACACAATCCAAACCGCTAACCTCTATTCATTATTATCTGAATTTCCATTACCCCCTCAAGACCATATAGAAAGAGTTTTTCAAATGGAAATTGAATTCCAAAACAAAAGAAAGTAAGTATGACTACACTTTTTTTAGGAATCATTAAATGATATATGATCTAAATGATTCCTCAGGTGTATCATGGAAATTCTTTTGAACGGCACGAATCAAATAAGAAGCCTGCGTGGTGGAACAAAATATCTCGTATTTCCCCCTCGAAAAAACTCTTCTTTTTACTTTTCAAAGGAATGCTCTTATTCTTATGTTGCCGCAGTAATCTTTTAAATCCGGTCCCAACGGGGATCATCCCACCTATAACAACATTCTCTTTTAGACCTTTCAACCAATCGATACGACCACGAAGAGCTGCTTTGGCTAAAACTCGAGCAGTTTCTTGAAAACTCGCTTCCGATATGAAACTTTGAGTATTCAAAGATGCTCTTGTTATTCCCAATAGGATAGCGCGATAACAGATCGATTCTTCTAAAGCGCGCCCTGTTCGTTCCGCTCGCAACAATCCAATTAGTTCTCCAGGTAAAAAAACATTAGACATTCCATCCTCGGAAACCAACACTTTTGATGTTATTTGGCGTACAATAATCTCTATGTGCCTATTATGAATTTGCACCCCTTGGGATCGATAAACCTTTTGTATCTTAGTAACCAACGATATACGACTTTGCACTATAGTCAGCTCAGTCCCAATCAAGAATCCCCAAGGAATTCCAAGAATTTTTGTTATATGCTCGTTCCAACCCTCAATTCTTTTTTCTAGGTTCATTGATATTGAATCAATTGAACGCACTTCTAAGACCTGTTCCACTTTTGGAAGACCTTGCGTTATATCACCGGATCTCGATTTTTCATATATAAATGTAACTAATATATCTCCTTCGTAAAAGATTTCTCCATAATGTCCATGAACGGTTGCTCCCGGAGTGGCCAAATAAGGTTTAGCCAATCTTATTACTACAGAGTCAACTTGAACAAGCAAAACTTGACCCGATTTTAAGGGGGGTCCTTTTTTGGCTATATATCCATTTTGACAAATAAACTGACCGAGACTAATTATTGTGGGTCTTTCTTCCCAATAATTAGGACAATAACTTTGATGGAGAAAATACCAATTCAAATTGAATAAATTGAAAACGATTTTACTGTACGGATCACGATTTGAAATTATCCCATTTTCATCCATTAAATAATATTTAAGCACTTGAAAAGTCCGTTTTAAATTTTCAAGTTGAAGATATTTAGTTATCAAGATCGGATTATGAGTTAGTAAATAATAAAAGGAATAAAAATTCAAAAAATTAAGGACCGTTCCTAATGGTCCGATCGAATTCCTAATTTGAATTATAGAATCCGTTGAAATGAATTCTTTTTTCACATTGGGATATTTTATATCGTTGAATAGGTCCATTCGGAAACAATTAGATGGTGATAAAATTATCAAGGAAGGATATTCCTTATTGTTATTTAACAATGTGCGAATAGTTCCGTGATTTTGGTGGTTAAGTGATTGTTTCGTTTTTCTCTTTTTATAAATGGAATAAAAAGGATTGATGTTGGTCTGATCTGATACATTATCGGAAATGAATCCTGAACCTGAGAGATCATTCCTTTTTCTGCGATACGAAATAGTGGATTTGACTAAGTCGATTCTTAGGAAAGCTCGAACCAAACCATTTGTACTTACTTCAATAAAAGAAGTACAGACCTCCTCGATAGAAGAACTTTTTATGTCTTGGTTCCAATTCAAAATTAAACAAGTCCGAATTAATTGAATACTTGTATCAGAAATTCCTTGAATGGGTTTGGCATTTCCATAAACAATATAATTGACAACTCTAAGTTGCATATTATCCCTTTCTTGTAAAAAATCCGGAGGGAAGAGTGTTGGTAAATTTAGACCATCTGATATCTCATATGTCACTACAGGGCGAACTAAAACAAAATACTTTTTCTTAGTAGATGTGATCCGTTGGACATAGATCCAATTTTTCCATTTTTTAGAGTCCTTAAAATCAATGTTTACTTTTCCTGGAGGTATCAAGATCCCACTGTGTCGGGATATCTTATCGGTCTCCCCAGGAAAATGAATATCTCCTGAAAAGATTTTCAGTTCAATTCTCTTTTTTTTTCTCTCCATTCGGACTAATCCGTCCGCGTAGCTTCTTGTATTTATATTGAAAGCAATTCGTGTATCTATTCCAATGAGACTATTATTTCGTATCATTATCAAAGAAGATTCAGGTAAAATATGCACTTCTTCGGGAATGAAAAAAAATAGATCTAGTTTCATTTGGTATTTTGACTTCAATTCTTTTATTGGTCGAGACTCAATAAAATCCTCTTTTTTAACGATTGAATGCACGCCCAGAGTCCCATATTTAGTAATTCCCGAACTCTTTCTTCTGTATCGGGGATCATCGAAATAAGCAAAAATACTATTATTTCTACGGAAAATACCATTTCTTGGTAGTTCAATCGAGATACCTGAATGAGGCATTAACTCTTTCTTTCGTTCTTGAATCGATTGGATTGGAACGAGAAATCTATTTCCTCGCCTTTTTCCCAATAAATGAGAATTCCCGTGTAAAATCGCGGGGTATATGAGATTCCAATGGACGGGTTCTGAATAATTAGGAATCTTGTCTTCTTTTTTTTTACCAGAAAAATATGAACGAAGTAATTTGTATCTTAGTGGATCATTATTCACCGAGAGAGTCGAAATTGACCCTCGTTCTACAGAAAGGGAATAAATATTCATTTGATCTTGATCCTTGTGCGGTGAAAAGGGGACTGCACTGGATCTCCACGAACCTCCTGATAATATCCATAAATGACTTGTTTTTGGTAAAAGATGAACATTACTATATGTAAATGTAGATGCGTGGTACACATCATTACTCCAGTGCATTTCTCCCTCTGAGGCAGAATAAATATGTTTTCGAACTCTCTCTTTCAAATTCAAAGTGTATGGTACCTCGCGAATCTCAGCAATTACTTGTTCTGCTTCGACATATTGATTATTTTGAACCAAAAGAAAACTTTTAGGTGGAATAGTTACATTATGTAGAATATCCTCACTCTCAATAGTGACATATAAGGCTATAGAACATAGAAAAGCAGGATGCCCGTGACGCGTACGCGTGGGATGAACGAAATCTTCATTAAATTGGATTTTTCCATTCGACGGGGCTCGTACATGTTCTGCAGTACCACCCGTGAAGACTCCTCCAGTATGAAAAGTTCTTAATGTTAGTTGAGTCCCCGGTTCTCCAATGGATTGACCCGCAATAATACCTACAGCTTCTCCCAACTCGACCAGGTCGCCATGAGTGGGACTCCTACCATAACATAATCGACAGATCCAAGATGTACTCCTACAAGTAAAAGGGGTTCGAATAAATAGTATTTGTGTTTGAAAGGTTATGAATCGATTGACAAGCCCAAATCCAATATCTTGATTTCGGGTGGCGATGCACCGTGAGCCCATATATATATCCTCTGCTAATACACGACCAACTAATGTTTGAATAAAAATTCTTTCGGACTCGGGCATCATCCCATTTCGAGGACTTACGGCAACCCCTCGGGCGGTTCCACAATCTGCTCGACGTACAACAATGTGTTGAACTACTTCAACAAGTCGGCGCGTAAGATATCCCGCATCCGAGGTTCGTACAGCAGTATCCACAACCCCTTTTCGGGCTCCGTAGCAAGAAATTATATATTCTGTTAAAGACAGCCCTTCGCGTAAATTACTTTGAATAGGTAAATCAATCATTTGTCCTTGAGGATCCGACATTAATCCCCTCATACCTACTAATTGGTGCACTTGAGATGCATTTCCTCTAGCTCCCGAAAAAGACATTATATGGACTGGATTAAGTGAATCTGTCATCCTAAAATTAGGATTCATTTCTTGTCGCAAATATTCACTTGTAGCATACCACACCTCAATAGATTGGCGTAATTTTTCTACTGCGTGCACATTCCCATAATGATGGTGTTGTTCTAAAATTAAACTATGTTCTTCAGCATCTTGTACTAACCATCCCTTAGAAGGGATCGTTAAAAGATCATCAATCCCTAATGAAATGGATGTAGCAGTGGCTTGCTGGAAACCCAGAGTTTTGACTTGATCCAGAATGTGTGATGTATATGCCATTCCGAAGTGATCTATTAATTTGCTAATAAGTTTTTTAATGACAGTTCCGTCTATTATTTTATTGTGAAAGACTAGATTGACTCGTTCTGCCATAAGTCCCTCCATATTCTGCTGATTGGGATTCGACAATGAGTTTGAGTCAATGATTTGAAAACTTCCCTTTCTCAATATTAATCCGGATGAAAATTCAGAGGAAGTAGAGTCCTAGTAGCAACAGAGAGATCAAAATTCACGCCAGTGTCACAAAATCACTTAATTGAGATGCCATATGATTAGTGACCATACGAGCAGGCTCGACAAAACCCTTGTAGAGCTTCTTCGATTTCTCGAAAAAGAGAAATATGACCAATAGTTGTTCGAATATATATACAAAGAATTTCTTTTTTTACACTTCTTACTAAAAAAGAGTGTTCATAAATCTCCTGACAAGTACCCCCAGATTCATAGTGAATCTCGATGGGACCTTCTCTTGAAGCAATAATGCGTTGATCGATTCGCCAGCGGAGCCAAAAAGGACTATCTAAATTGAGTCTTTTCTGTCGATAAGCTCCAATTGCATCATAGGAATTACAAAAAAAAGGTTCTTTTTGTTTCTTAGACTGATGATTATTATCATTAATTCTTTCATTTTGATACTTTCTTCGATTCCATGGATTATACCTATTTCTACAAATACCTCGGCGATTCCCAATGGTTAATACATATAGACCAATAAGCATATCTTGGGTTGGTACGGAAATAGGATCCCCGATAGCTGGAGACAAGAGATTCATATGCGAAAACATAAGTAAATGGGCCTCCGCTTGAGCCTCCAAAGATAAGGGTACATGAACAGCCATTTGATCCCCATCAAAGTCTGCATTGAATCCCTTACGAACTAATGGATGTAAACAAACAGCACGTCCTTCGACTAAAATGGGTTGAAATGCCTGTATGCCTAATCTATGCAAAGTGGGCGCTCTATTCAGCAATACGGGGTGCCCCTGCATAACTTCTTGCAATATTTCCCATACAATTGTATCTTTTTCCCGAATTTGACTCTTAGCAACTCCTATGTTCGAAGCAAGATGTTGTCTAATTAGTCCCCGAATTACAAATGTCTGGAAAAGCTCTATTGCTATTTCCCGAGGCAATCCACATCGATGTAGTGGAAGTGAGGGTCCTACAACAATGACAGAACGACCCGAATAATCAACCCGTTTGCCAAGCATAGTCTCACGAAATCTTCCCTCTTTTCCTTCAATTACATCCGAAAACGACTTGTAAATCTTATTATGACCATCCCTGATTGGCTGTCCGCGAATTCCATTATCAAGAAGCGTATCTACGGCTTCTTGTACCAATTTCTCTTGACACATTACTAATTCCCCCGGTGTAGATCTATTTGTTGTTAATAGATCGGTAAGCGTATTGTTTCGATAGATGACTCTTCTATAGAGTTCATTAATATCCGAGCTCATTAGCTTACCCCCATCTATCTGAATGATGGGTCGTAATTCAGGGGGAAGAACTGGTAGTAAACATAAAACCATCCATTCGGGTTCGATATTTGTTCGAATAAAGTGTTTAGCTAATTCTATGCGTCTAACCAAAAAATCCCTTCTTCTTCCAATTTTGCGATCTTCCCATTCATTACCCGTGGTTCTTTCTTCGCCTAATTCCTTCCATTCGACTAATGAATAATCTAGAATACTTCGCAAATCTATATCGGCTAATTGTTCTCGTATCGCACCTGCTCCAGTACAAATTTCTCGATTTCGAAATATATCGAAGCCTTGAGTAGTAAAAAAAACCGGGATGCTGTATTTCCAGGATTGTATTTCATATTCGAATAACCCTCGTAATCGTAAGAAAGTAGGTTTTTTAGCTATAGGCCTAGCAAAAGAAAAATTGGGATAAGATCCTCCCCCTTTTAAAATCGGACGTGAAAGTTTCTTTTCGTCCGGCTCAAGTAGTTAGAACCAAATAAAAAAAGCGGTTTCTACTTTCGAATTCTCGAAAAATCTCCTAGAATCTACTCCTTACTCAAGTTAGTAGTAAAGACCAAGTAACATTTCATTGATTCATTCTTATTTTTTTTTCTATTTTTTGAATTTTTTATTTAATTCAAAATAAATGATACTATTTCCATAGAAATAAATGAAATAGGAAATTCTTGAGTAGTCTACTTCCCCTCGAACGCGGAATCCCCTTAAGGGTTGTAATTCAAAAGGGATTTACTTGTCTATGTACCCTTCCATTTGATTCGATCTTTTAGGTCCTGACATCGCCTCGACGATTATGTTAAGATGTTCTTAAAGCCTATATGCGATGGATAGACTCCTACAACCATACATATTTACCTACTTAGAAACAGAATTCAATGAAACAGAATTCAATTTCACAAATTAAGGAAGTCTTTTTTCACGAGGTACAACTCAAAATTACTCATTTTTGGCTACTGACTCGACCATAGACCAACCCCCCGCTCTTTTTTTGGTAATATTTTATACACCCATAATTATGAGCTTCACGTTACTCCTTTCACGAGACATGTCAGATTGGGGACATCCCCATAAATGGGAAGACAGTTTATCATTTTGAATCTGTAAAATTAGAATTTCGATCAAATCACACATCGCAGTATACAAGGCCTTCCAATTCTTTAAGAGGTTTATCTAAAAGATTCGCGATATAACTAGGAAGACGTTTCAAATACCACACATGGGTTACTGGACAAGCCAGTTTGATATATCCCATTTGATATCTTCGAATACGAGAATCCGCAAATTCAACTCCGCATTGTTCACAAAATTTCTGGTCCTCTTTTTCATCTCTGATTACTCGATAATTTCCACAAGCACAAATTCCACTTTTTATAGGACCAAAAATTCTTTCACAAAACAATCCATCCTTTTCGGGTTTATTGGTTTTATAATGAAAAGTATAGGGTTTTGTTACCTCTCCAACTAGCTCTCCATTAGGGAGGATTTTGTTAGCCCAAGCACTTATCTTTTGAGGCGAAACTGATTCAATTCGGAGTTGTTGATGTTTATACCGATCGATCATAGAATAAAAATTCCGATTCGTTTCGATTAAGCTTCCTTTCTATTAATCTGTAAATTTTTATCAGATACAAGGCAATGATTCAGTTCCAGAGCCAAAGATCGTAGTTCTCGAACGAGCAATCGAAAAGATTCTGGAGCATCCTCAGGTCTAGGTATTGTTCCGCCAATCATCGTAGTACCAAGGACTTGTTGACGAGCTCGAATATGATCCGATTTATAAGTAAGCATCTCTTGTAAAATATGAGCAACGCCAAATCCCTCTAGAGCCCAAACCTCCATTTCTCCTACCCGTTGTCCACCTTGCTTAGCCCGTCCTCTAAGGGGTTGTTGTGTAACAAGTGCATAATGCCCACTGGAACGCCCGTGTATTTTATCATCAACTTGATGAATTAATTTCAAGATATAAGGCTTTCCTATTAAAACAGGTTGTTCAAAAGGATCTCCCGTTCTTCCATCAAATATTCTGCTTTTTCCAGGATACTCCGGTTCAAAGACCCATGGATTTGCTGTTTGCTTACTAGCTTCATATAATTCCGAAAACACTAGTTTTCTCGAAGCCTCGTGTTCATATCTCTCATTAAAGGGTGCTATTCGATAATGTCTATCTAGCAGATCCCCCGCTAATCCGAGCGAGCATTCAAATATCTGTCCTACATTCATTCGTGAGGGCACTCCTAATGGATTGAAAACCATATCAATCGGTCTTCCATCTTGCAAATAAGGCATATCTTGTCTAGGTAAAATTTTGGAAATAATACCTTTATTTCCATGTCTGCCTGCTACCTTATCACCCACTTTGATTTCACGTTTCTGTAAAATATATACACGAATAGTTTCTGGATTATAACTGGACCCTCCCCCTTTCTGGGTCCATCTCACATCAATAACCCGACCCCTACCCCCTATAGGTAGTTTGAGACAAGTTTCCCTTGAAGTGAATACCTGAATGCCAAGTATGGCTCGTAATAATCTATCTTCTGGGGCATAGGATGATTCTTTTGCCATCTGGGGCGTTAATTTCCCTACTAAAATATCGCCCGCTTCTACCCAAGACCCCAGCATCACAATTCCATTTTTGTCTAAATTCCGGAGTAAATGGGCTTCTAGATGTGGTATTTCCTTAGTAATCCTTTCGGGTCCTTGGCTTGTTATATGAGTCTGAATTTCATATTTCTGTATGTGCAAAGACGTATAAATATCTTCATATATCAGACGTTCGCT